AAATACTGGAGCCATAGTGAAAACGAGTCTTAATAGGGCGCTTATGTCACCAATTACGGACCCGAACCCGGATGATCTAACCATGGCCAGGATGAAGCTTCGGTAATACTAAGTGGAGGTCCGAACTGACTGATGTTGAAAAATCAGCAGATGAGCTGTGGTTAGGGGTGAAATGCCAATCGAATTCGGAGCTAGCTGGTTCTCCCCGAAATGTGTTTAGGCGCAGCGGTTAGCGTTATAGCTTAGGGGTAAAGCACTGTTTCGGTGCGGGCTGGTAATTCGGTACCAAATCGACGCAAACTAAGAATACTAAGTGTATAGCTAACCAGTAAGACTATGGGGGATAAGCTCCATTGTCAAGAGGGAAACAGCCCAGATCACCAGCTAAGGCCCCTAAATAATTACTAAGTGGTAAAGGAGGTGGGAAGACTTAAACAACCAGGAGGTTTGCTTAGAAGCAGCAATCCTTTAAAGAGTGCGTAATAGCTCACTGGTCGAGTAATCCTGCGCCGAAAATGAACGGGACTAAGTAATTTGCCGAAGCTGTGAGATATTAAAAATAATAATAAATAATTATATCGGTAGGGGAGCGTTCTGTTATAGATTGAAGCGTTAGCGTAAGCGGGCGTGGACGAAGCAGAAGTGAGAATGTCGGCTTGAGTAGCGAAAACATGGGTGAGAATCCGATGCCCTGAAAACCTAAGGTTTCCTCCGGAAGGCTCGTCCGCGGGGGGTAAGTCAGGACCTAAGGCGAGGCTGAAAAGCGTAGTCGATGGACAATAGGTTAATATTCCTATACTATTCTTTATTGGCAACGAGGGACGAAGACAGCTAGACTAGCCAAATATTGGTTATTGGTTTAAGTGTACGAGGTGTTGAGAAGTAGAGAAAATACTTTGAGCTGAGTCATGAATACGGAATAACGTGCGCGTTATATGAAGTAGTTGATGTTATACTTCCAAGAAAAGCTTGCACTGCCATAAATAAAGAATACCTGTACTCTAAACCGACACAGGTGGGTTGGTAGAGTATACCAAAGGGCGCGAGATAACTCTCTCTAAGGAACTCGGCAAAATAACCCTGTAACTTCGGGAGAAGGGGTACCTATTAGGTTGCAATAACAAGGTCCAAGCGACTGTTTACCAAAAACACAGGTCTCCGCTAAGTTGTAAGACAACGTATGGGGGGCTGACGCCTGCCCAGTGCCGGAAGGTTAAAGAAGTTGGTTAGTTTTTTACGAAGCTGATAACTGAAGCCCCGGTGAACGGCGGCCGTAACTATAACGGTCCTAAGGTAGCGAAATTCCTTGTCGGGTAAGTTCCGACCCGCACGAAAGGCGTAACGATTTGGACACTGTCTCAGAGAGAGACTCGGTGAAATAGACTTGTCTGTGAAGATGCGGACTACCTGCACCAGGACAGAAAGACCCTATGAAGCTTTACTGTAACTTGAAATTGGTTTCGGGTTTTATTTGCGCAGCATAGGTGGGAGGCTTTGACGTTACTCTTACGGGAGTAATTGAGCCATCAGTGAGATACCACTCTAATAAAACTAGAATTCTAACCCTGTATCGTTAGCCGGTCAGGGGACAGTTTCAGGCGGGCAGTTTGACTGGGGCGGTCGCCTCCTAAAAGGTAACGGAGGCGTACAAAGGTTTCCTCAGATCGGTCAGAAATCGATCGAAGAGTGTAAAGGCATAAGGAAGCTTGACTGTGAGACCTACAAGTCGAACAGAGACGAAAGTCGGTCTTAGTGATCTGGCGATATTGAGTGGAAAAGTCGTCACTCAACGGATAAAAGTTACTCTAGGGATAACAGGCTGATCTCCCCCAAGAGTTCACATCGACGGGGAGGTTTGGCACCTCGATGTCGGCTCATCGCATCCTGGGGCGGTAGTACGTCCCAAGGGTTGGGCTGTTCGCCCATGAAAGCGGTACGTGAGCTGGGTTCAGAACGTCGTGAGACAGTTCGGTCCATATCCGGTGTAGGCGTTAGAGTATTGAGAGGATTCTTCTTTAGTACGAGAGGACCGAGAAGAACATACCGCTGGTGTACCAGTTATCATACCAATGGTAAACGCTGGGTAGCTACGTATGGAAAGGATAACCGCTGAAAGCATCTAAGTGGGAAGCCCACCTCAAGATGAGTACTCTTATTGTGAAAGCAAGTAAGATCACGGCAAGACTAGCCGTTACATAACCGCTCTTTTAAGAACGGTTTGCAAATAGGCATCAAGTAGAAGTATAGTAATATATTAAGCTGAGATGTACTAATAGATCGAGGACTTGAACTTTTTTCTAGCTTTAAAAAATATTGTCTTGGTGTTTAAAGGATAGTGGAACCACATTGATCCATTTCGAACTCAATGGTGAAACGCTATAACAGTTACAATACTTAAGGAGCAGTCCTTTGGGAAGATAGCTTATGCCAGGACTTTTATGTTTGAATTATAATTAAAAAAATAAAACAGAATAGTATCAAGAAATTTGAAAAACTATTACTTAGGGTTATATAATTTTTATTCAATGGAATACGCAATTATAGAAGCCAGTGGTCGTCAATTTTGGGTAGAACCTAAAAAATTTATTGAGTTTAATAGGTTGATTCTTAAAATCGGTAGTACTATTTTAATCAGACGAGTTTTATTTGTTAAACAAAAAACAAATACTCTTATCGGTCAACCCTACTTAAACAATGTTGTAGTAAAAGGGGTAGTGAGTAAACATTTTTTAGGGCCAAAAATCCTTGTTTTTAAAATGAAACCCAAAAAAAAATATCGTAAAAAGATTGGACATAGACAAAAATTAACTAGATTATTAATTAATAAAATTGAATAATTTTATTAACAGTTTAATCCATATGTCGATTACTTTAATTGGTATATTTACTATATTAATTTAGTTCTAAAATATAAATTTGGAGTATAAATAATTGTGTCTATTGGAATATTTGGGAATAAAATTGGCATGACGCAAGTTTTTGATAAAGACGGTTTAGCGTTGCCGGTAACTGTAGTACGTATTGGCTCATGTTTTATTACTCAGCTTAAAACGGAAAAACTTAATGGGTATAATGCAGTTCAAATTGGGCATTCAAAAGGGCGAACGTTAAACCTAAAAAAAGCTGAACTAGGACACTTAAAGAAAAATGGGTTACCACCCTTATCTGATTTGTGCGAATACAAAGTTCTGGATTTAGAAAATTACTCATTAGGCCAAGTATTAAATGTTAATCATTTTGAGATTGGTCAATTTGTTAATGTTACTGGAAAGTCTATAGGTAAGGGGTTTAGTGGAAACCATAAAAGACATAAATTTAAACGTGGGCCAATGACTCATGGTTCTAAAAATCATAGAGCTCCAGGGTCAATAGGACCAGGAACTTCACCAGGTCGAGTGTTCCCAGGAAAATTAATGGCAGGACAATTAGGAGCAAAAAAGATTACCGTATCAAAACTAGAAATTTTAGGGATTGATTCAAAACAAAATCTTTTAATTCTAAAAGGTAATGTACCTGGTAAACCTGGTAATTTACTGAATATTGTTCGTTCAAATTAAATTTTAATAATAAACTAAAAAATTATTTATGATTTTACAAAAAATTCTTACTTTTCCTATTAAAATCTTAACAGGAGAAGAAAGTGGAGATGAGATAACATTAACTTTAAAAGCGAAAGAAGCAACTAATACAATTAATTATGTTATTCAGCGTGCATATTTAGCACAAAGATCTAATGAAAGACAGGGTAGTGCCAGCACATTAACTAGAGCAGAAGTAAAAGGTGGAGGCCGTAAACCTTGGAGACAAAAAGGTACTGGAAGAGCTCGTGCAGGTTCAAATAGATCACCTTTATGGAAAGGTGGAGGGGTTTCTTTTGGTCCAAAACCAAAATTGTATTCAAGTAAGATAAACCGTAAAGAATGGCAATTAAGTTTAAGAAGCTTATTAATTGCTAAACAAAAAGATATCACGATAATAGATAATTTTAACTTTTTAGAATATAAAACAAGTAATATTATTAAAGTATTAAATATTTTTGGTATAAATTTATTTGAAAATACATTAATTGTTGTTCCAAAAATAGAGGAGAAATTACTTAAATCTACTCGAAATATAAAAACAATTAAATTAATAGTTGCAAATAACTTAAACTTAAAGCAAATTTTATTAGCTAAAAATTTATTGATTACTAAAGATAGTTTAAAAACAATTGAGGAAACTTATAATGGCTAGAATAAAATTTAGTTCAAGTATTGATTTGATCAAATACCCTGTTACGACTATTAAAACAAACTTATTATTAGAAAATAACCAATATACATTCTTAGTAGATCCTAAACTAACTAAAGTTAGTATAAAAAAGGCAATTGAGTTTTTATTTGATGTAAGTGTTATTAAAGTTAATAGTTGTAACTTACCTAAGAAAAAACGTCGTGTGGGACAATTTACAGGTGTTAGACCTCGTTACAAAAAAGTAATCGTGAAATTAGCAAAGGATAATAAAATTGATCTCTTTTCTACTAACTAATAACATAACTATTAAATAAAGAGGAAGAGGAATAATATTTATGGCTATTCGTATTTGTAAAGTTTATACTGTTGGTACAAGAAATACTGTTTTTTCGTCTTTTGATGAAATAACTAAAACAAAACCAGAAAAAAAGTTAATTGGAAGAAATCATCGAAAAAAAGGTCGTAATAACCAAGGTTTAATTACAACGCGCCATCATGGTGGTGGTCATAAAAGAAGATATCGTCTTATAGATTTTAAACGTAAAAAACATGATATTTTAGGTAATGTTTTTGCTATTGAATATGATCCTAACCGTAACGCTAGGATTGCATTAATTCATTATGAAAATGGTGATAAAACTTATATAATTTGTCCTGATTCTTTAAAAATTGGCAGTAAAATAATGTCTGGCCCAAATGCGCCTGTTGAAATTGGTAATGCATTACCTTTAGAAAATATACCTTTAGGTACTTCTATTCATAATATAGAACTGTCTTATAATAAAGGTGGCCAAATTGTTCGTGCAGCAGGAACTTCAGCAAGGATATTAGCAAAAGAGAATAATTATGTCACAGTACGTTTACCCTCTAAAGAAATTAGGATTGTTCATAAAAGTTGCTATGCAACAATTGGTATCGTAAGTAATCGAGATAGTAATAATATTAAATTAGGGAAAGCAGGTCGTAAACGTTGGCTTGGCATTAGACCAACAGTACGTGGTTCTGTTATGAACCCTTGTGACCATCCACATGGTGGTGGAGAAGGTCGTGCAACTATTGGACGTCCAAAAGCTTATACTCCTTGGGGTAAAGCTGCACTTGGTGTTAAAACAAGAAAAAAAGATAAGTACAGCGATATTTATATAGTTCGTTCAAGAGTATAAGACTAACTGTTCTTTTAATTATTTTTATAATTTTATCTTCAAATAAATTTATGGCAAGATCTTTTCGTAAAGGCCCTTTTATAGCTTATCATTTGCTACAAAAAATTGAAAAAATGAATAAAACTGGGAAAAAAACCTCAATTAAGACGTGGTCACGCTCATCTATGATTATTCCAGCGATGATCGGTCATACAATTTCAGTATATAATGGTAAAAAACATATCCCGCTTTTTATATCTGACCAAATTATTGGTCATAAGCTTGGAGAATTTATACCAACTAGAAACTTCCGCTCACATATAAAAAGTAGTGATAGACGTACAAAAAAGAAATAAATATTTAACAAATAAATGAAAGATAAACAAACATCAAAAGCTGTCAGCAAATACATTAGAATATCATCACATAAAGTGCGACGTGTTTTAGACCAAATTCGCGGGCGTACATATTTAGAAGCTTTAATGTTATTACAATTTATGCCTTACAGAGCTTGTGGCCCAATTTGGCAAGTATTAAACTCAGCTGCTGCAAATGCTGAAAATAATAATGGTCTGAATAAAGAAGATCTAATTGTTAAGACAGTCTTTGCTGACCAAGGTCCAGTGTTACGTAGGTTTAGACCACGTGCACAAGGTAGAGGTTATCAAATTCGTAAACCAACTTGTCATATTACCATAATTTTAGAACCCAATACTTAATAGATTCATAAATAAATTTTTAATAAAACTAATACGAGACTAGATTATGGGACATAAAACACATCCTTTAGGCTTTAGACTGGGGATTATACAAGAAGATAGATCATTATGGTATAGTAGAACAAATTCTTATATTTCTTTTTTAAAAGAGGACTATACGATTCGAGAATATATCTCTAAATTCCTAATTTCAAATAACGTCGGTTATTCAGGTATTACTAAACTTATTATTAAACGTAACGAGACAAAAAAAAGAATCTATATTGAAATCCAATCTGTAGTACCTGGCCGTATTGTAGGTAAATCAGGATCACTATTAAGAACATTAGATCAAGAACTTAGTGCACTTCTAAAAAACAAAAAAGTTTTAATTAATATTGTTGAAATAACAAAACCATATACTGAAGCCAGTATATTAGTTGACGTTTTAGTAAAAAAATTAGAAGAGCGTGTTTCATTCAGAAAATGTATCCGAGAAATCCTTCGACGCTATAGAACAGAAGACGAACTAAAAGGAATTAAAGTGCAAATAGCAGGTCGTTTAAATGGTGCTGAGATTGCAAGAACAGAATGGGTTCGTGAAGGACGTGTTCCGCTTCAAACATTACGTGCTAATATTGACTATTCTTATAAAGTAGCTCAAACAACATATGGCATTTTAGGGATTAAAATATGGCTTTTTAAAAATGAAATAGTAGCGAAAAAAAATATTTAATAACATTACAAAATTTAAGAAAATGCTTAGCCCTAAGAAAACAAAATTTCGAAAACAACACCGTGGTAGATTAAAAGGGAAAGCCTCAAGAGGAAATAAAATTAGTTTTGGTGATTACGCTATCCAAGCATTAGAACCCACTTGGTTAACATCACGTCAAATTGAAGCTACAAGAAGAACAATTACACGATACACAAAACGTGGTGGTAAGTTATGGATAACGGTTTTCCCAGACAAACCAGTAACTGCCAGAGCCGCAGAATCAAGAATGGGATCAGGGAAAGGGTCAGTTGACTATTGGGTAGCTGTAGTCAAACCTGGAACTATTTTGTTTGAATTAAGCGGTGTTCCTTTAAAACTTGCAAAGGAAGCAATGATGATTGCTTCTTATAAGTTACCAATTAAAACAAAATTTCTTATAAATTAAAGAAGAAAGTATACCTATTATGAGTCTACCGAAAATCGATGAAATCAAAAACTTAGATAAAAATGAGTTAGAAAATGAAATCTTAAATATAAAAAAACAATTGTTTAAATTGCGTTTACGACGTGGAGCAAAACAATCTTTTAAATCGCACCAATTTAAACATGGAAAGCATAGGTTAGCACAGTTATTAATGATACAAAAAAGTAATTAGAAAATTATCTTAAGGAATAATGATTTATGGTTAAATTGCAGAGACTTGGTATTGTAATAAGCAATAAAATGCAAAAAAGTGTTGTTGTTGCTGTTGAGTATCGTTATAAACATAAGTTTTATTCAAAAATTATAGTTAGAACAAAACGTTATTTAGCACATGATGCAGAGGATATTTGTAATATTGGGGATGAGATATTATTAGAGGAAAGTAGACCATTAAGTAAAAAAAAACGTTGGATAGTAAAAAAAATACTAAATAAAGCAGTAATCGTTAATTAAGGTTTTAAAATTTATTATGATACAACCACAAACATATTTAACAGTAGCAGATAATACAGGTGCAAAAAAAATTATGTGCATTCGTGTACTAGGTGGTCGTCGCAAATATGCAAGACTTGGTGATATTATTATTGGGGTTGTAAAGGAAGCAACACCAAATATGTTAACTAAAAGATCTGATATTGTTAAAGCTGTTGTTATAAGAACAAAAAAAGCTGTTTCACGTAAAGATGGAACTAGTATTAGTTTTGATGATAATGCAGCTGTTATTATTAACATAGATAAAAACCCAAAAGGTACAAGAATTTTTGGCCCAATTGCAAGAGAAATTCGTGATAAAGATTTTACTAAAATTGTTTCATTAGCACCTGAGGTTATTTAAATGAAGAAGAAAGCTACTTTAAAAATGAAGGTACATGTAAAAATAGGTGAAAAAGTTAAAATAATTTCTGGCCAAGAAAAAGGAAAAGTAGGGCTTGTAAAACAAATAATAAAACAAGAAAACAAACTTATTATTGAAGGTATCAATATAAGAATTAAACATGTTAAACCTACACGACCTGAAGAGAATGGTGAAATTAAAAGGATTGAATTTCCAATCCATAGTTCAAATGTATCACTTTACCAGGAGTAAGATTTTATGATAAATGATAATGAAATCGAGGCAAAAAGTTTAAAATTTTTATACAAAGATTTAGTATTCCCTAATTTAGTTAAACAATTTAATTATAAAAATAACCATCAAGTTCCAAAGTTAGTTAAAATCCAGCTAAACCGAGGTTTAGGTGTCGATGGTCAAAATAATAAAACATTACAAAAGTCTGTTGATGAAATGCGTTTAATCACAGGACAACAGCCAATATTAACAAAAGCAAAAAAATCTATCGCAGGTTTTAAAGTTCGAGAAGAAATGGTTTTGGGTATAACAGTAACTCTTAGAAGTAAAAAAATGTATGCTTTCTTAGAAAAATTAATTCACCTTGTTTTACCAAGGATTAGAGATTTTAGAGGCTTGAGTTTAAAAGGTTTTGACCGTAATGGTAATTATAATTTTGGATTAAAAGAGCAGTTAGTATTCCCTGAAATTAGCTATGAAAATGTAGACCAAATAAAGGGCTTTAATATTTCTATAGTAACAACAGCACAAACAAAAACTGAAGGTATTGCTCTTCTAAAAGAGTTTGGTTTCCCATTAACTGATTAAAAAGGAGTATGAAAATATAGTGACAACAGATATTATTGCAGACACACTGACTCGCATTAGAAACGCAAATTTGGTTCGTCACCAAATTGTCCGAGTTATAAAAACGAAAGTAACTTATTCAGTTGTAAAAATTTTAAAAGAAGAAGGTTATATTTCTAATTTTGAAGAAATTGAAGTTTCTAATAGAAAATATTTATTACTTTGTTTAAAATATCATAGTCAAAAAAGACAACCAATTATTACAGGGATCAAAAGAATAAGCAAACCTGGTTTAAGGATTTATGTGAATAAAAGCAATTTACCTAATGTTTTAAGTAATCTAGGAATAGCTATATTATCAACTTCCAAAGGAATTCTTACAAATAATAAAGCAAAAAAATTAGGCGTCGGTGGTGAAGTTATTTGTTATATTTGGTAATAAAGGTTTAAATTTATATGGGAAGAATCGGTAAATTACCTATAAAGGTACCATCTAATGTTCAAGTTGAGGTTAAGCAAAACAATATCGAGGTTTCAGGACCACATGGGAAACTTTTTAGAAAAATTTCAGATTTAATTTCAGTTGAATTACGTGAGAATATTATTTACGTAACTAAAAATGAAAATACACGAATCGCCAACCAACTATATGGTCTAAGTAGAACTTTAATTAATAATATGGTCGTTGGTGTTTCACAAAAATTTGAACGTACGCTTGAACTTAAAGGGGTTGGTTATCGTGCCCAATTAAAAGATAAAGATTTAGTTCTAAATTTAGGTTATAGTCATCCAGTTTTAATAGCAATACCTTTAGGCATTGAGATTAAAGTAGAAAAAAATGTAGGGATAATTATTACCGGGTTTGATAATGAACTTGTCGGTCAATTAGCTGCAACAATAAGAAGTAAACGTCCTCCTGAACCATATAAGGGTAAAGGCATATTATACAAAGGTGAAATTATTAAACGTAAAGTAGGAAAATCAGGGAAATAATAAATTATGGGAAAGAGAGAGAAGAAAATAATTAAAGGTAATAATCTTAAACCACGCTTAGCTGTTTTTCGTTCAAATAAACATATTTACGCTCAAGTTATTGATGATTCCTGTTCAAAGACAATTATAAGTTGTTCTACTTTAGAATTAGAAGTAAAAGCAAAATGCGATAAAACTTCAAATAAAATGGCTTCAAAAATTGTCGGGGAAATTATTGGTACACGATTATTAGAAGAAAATATTAAAGAAATAATATTTGATAGAGGGAAAAAATCTTATCACGGCAGAATAAAAGAACTAGCTGAAGGTGCTAGGTTAGTTGGGTTAAATTTTTAGTAATTATAGGTTTTAAATATAAATTTATTTAGTATTTTAGCACATTTATGACCACTCCAAATAAAAAAATTCGTTGGGAACAAAGGGTAGTAAAAATTTCTCGGGTTTCAAAAGTAGTAAAAGGTGGAAAAAAAATAAGCTTCCGAGCAACTGTTGTCGTAGGTGATATGGAAGAAAGAGTCGGAGTAGGTGTAGGTAAAGCTGAAGAAGTGAGTACTGCGATAAAAAAAGCAGAAACTGATGCAAAAAAAAATGTACTAACGATTCCTATTGCTGAAGGTAAAACAATTCCTCATGCTATGGTTGGTATATCAGGTGGTTCGAAAGTTTTTATTAGACCCGCGGTACCAGGAACAGGGGTTATTGCTGGTGGTTCGGTACGTATTGTTTTAGAACTTGCAGGTATTAAAAACATTTTATCAAAGCAACTTGGTTCGAATAATCCTTTAAATAATGCTAGGGCTACTATCGTTGCTTTACAAAGTTTAAACACAATTGAGCAAGTTATGCAAAAACGACAAATATCCTTAGAACAAGTGTTAGGGAAATAAGGATAAAACTAACGAGATTAGTGGAAAAAAATATTTGTTAATATAAGAAAAATATCTATTTATTTAAGTTTTTCCATGAATTTACAATTACGAAGTAAAAATACTCCTTCTTTTCGACAACGTTTCTTTTTAACAATTGGCTTACTTACATTAGTTAGGATAGGTAGTTTTATACCGCTTCCTTATATAGATATTAAAACATTTTCTCCTTTATTAGAATCAAATACTTCAACAACTGCAGTTGCTACGATTTTGAATAGTTTTTCTGGAGGTGAAAATGCTTCTTTTAGTATATTAAGTCTTGGGATTTTACCTAATATAAATGCCTCTATTATAATTCAACTTTTAACTACTATTAACCCAACTCTTTTAAAATTACAAAAAGAAGAAGGTGAATATGGTCGACGTAAGCTTACAGATTATACCAGATATTTAACTTTTTTTTGTGCCATTATTGAAAGTATTGTCACAACTTATAGTTTTCGTCCATTAATATTTAACTGGAACGTTTTGGTATTAATTCAAATAAGCCTAACATTAATAGCGGGATCAATGATTATTTTATGGTTTAGTGAATTGATTACAAAAGATGGTATAGGTAATGGATCATCTATATTAATTTGTTTTAATATTGTTTCAAATTTCCCTGATCAACTTAGAGCTATGATTTTAGCTTTGTCAAACCAAAATATTATAGTTAGTTTTTTTATTGGTGGGATATTTTTATTAACGACAGTTGGGTGTATTTATATAAATGAGGCAATGGTGAAAATCCCATTAGTTTCTGCAAGTCAATTATTACGTAATGTAAATAAATTTTCATTATGGAATAATAGTAATTTACCTCTTCGTGTTAACCAAGCAGGAGTAATGCCTTTAGTTTTTACTTCTTCGGTAATGGTTATTTTATCTTCTCTTACTAATTTAATCTACGGACAACTTGTTAATATCGAATTATTTTCTTTTTTAAATTCCCTTTCTACAAATTTAACGTTAGGGGTTGGGAAAATTTTTTATTGGTCTACCTATGGTATATTAGTCTTTTTTTTTACGTCATTTTATTCAACTATACTTTTAGATCCAAAAGATATGACTGAACAATTCCGTAAAAATTCTGTAACAATAAAAGGAATAACTCCAGGGAAGTCAACACAAAGCTATTTATCAATAACCATTAAAAGATTAACAATTTTAAATGCGGTCTTTCTTATTGGTGTTCTGATTCTACTTAATGGTTTAGAGTATTTATTACCAGTAAATAATTTAAATTTACGTGGGTTTGGGTTAACTTCTCAACTTATTTTGGTTAATGTTTTAGTAGACACTTTTAGAAAAGTTAGGAATTTATTAAACGCTGAAACTATGTTTTAAATTTTTGCAGCAACCAAGTAATTTAAAATGGGTTAAAATAAAAAAATTATACAATTTATAAAAATATGAAAGTTAGACCTTCAGTAAAAAAAATGTGTGAAAAATGTAGAATTATACGTCGCCATGGTCGAGTTCAAGTAATTTGTACTAATCTTAAACATAAGCAACGACAAGGTTAAATTTAAAAAGAAAATGGAGATAAAATATGGTTCGATTTCTTGGAATAGATCTGGCAAACAATAAAAAAATTAAATATGCTTTAACGGGGATCTACGGTATTGGTTTATCTAGAGCGCAAGAAATTTTAGACACAGCAGGATTAAAAGATGCCGATGAAGCAGGTGTAAGAACAAAAGATTTATCTGATGAAGATATTAGTAACCTGAGAAAGGTTTTAGAAAAAAATTACCAACTTGAGGCTGACCTATTCCGTTTAACAAACTTAAATATAAAAAGGTTAATGGAGAATGGTTCAATTAAAGGGCGTCGACACCGTGCAGGGTTACCTGTCCGAGGTCAGCGAACAAGAACTAATGGTAGAACTCGAAGAGGAGGAAAAAAAACGGTGGCAGGAAAAAACAAGTAAACCATATTTAGAAAATTTAACCCCAGGTTGGAGAATGTAAGAAATGAAAAAAAAAATGAAGCGCACTATTGTTACTGGAACTATGCATGTACACGCTACTTTTAATAATACAATTGTAACGGTAAGTGATTTAAATGGAAACACATTATCATGGGCTTCCTCGGGGACTGTAGATTTTAAAGGATCGCGAAAAGGTACCCCATTTGCTTCCCAAAAAGCTGCCGAAAAAGCTGCATTGATAGCTAAAGAAGCATATGGGCTTAAGAGATTAGAAGTTGTTATCAAAGGTTCTGGGCCAGGTAGAGAACCTGCTATTCGAGCAGTTTATCAAAAAGGTATAAGAATTGTTTCTATAAAAGATGTAACTTTTATACCTTATAATGGTTGTCGCCCTCCTAAACGTAGAAGAGTTTAAAATGAATTAACTTAAATTTTTTGTAAAAACAATAAAATAATTCAGCTTTATAAAAGTAACTACAACCTATATAGTTGTTATAGCTCTATACAACTAAAATACATAGATATTAACAAAAAGGAGATAAATAATGAAGATAAATAGTAAATGTAAGTGTGTAGACTTAGATTTATTAAACCATAATGAATTTTATGGACATTTTGTTTTTACTTCATTAGAACAAAGTGAGGGTACTACAATCGGTAATATGTTAAGACGTGCTTTACTTTCAAATTTATATGGCTTTCGAATTACTGGTGTTCGAGTTGCCGGTGTAAATAATGAATTCACACCTTTAGAAGGGGTTCGTGAAGATCTTCTTGAGATTATATTAAATTTAAAAGAAATTATTATATATGACCAAAATAACACCGGTCAAGCTTGTTATGGACTGTTAAAAGCACAAGGGCCAGCTATAATAACTGCAGGAGCCCTTACTTTACCTAATGGTATTAAAGTTTTAAATCCTAATACTCATTTATTAACAATCTCTGATGAATCAGTAATTGAATTAGCAATAAAAATAGAATATGGGAAATCTTATATTCTAGCTAAAAACCAAAAACTAGAAGGAGCTACAGATTTTATCCCAATCGACTCTAATTTTGCACCAGTATTGAAGGTTAATTCTTATATTAAACCATTACCGCAGGATGTTGAAAATACAAACGAGGAACTTCATCTAGAGATTTTTACTAATGGTACTTTATTGCCTCACCAGGCATTGATACAAGCCCGTAATATGATAGGTTATATGTTATCAACAATTACTAATATGGAGTTTCCTTGTTTTAATTATAAGGAAATAGAAAAACCTATTGAGAAAGATAAGGTTCCTACAAATGCCCTATTAGAGGTTGACAAAACAATAAAAAAAACGAAAGTAAAGCTAAAGAAGGAAAGAATTGAAGTTATAGAAACGGAAATAAAGTCCGAAAAAGAAAAAATTGAAATTATAGGAAACAGAGAAAAGCAAGAAAAAGAGAAAACTAATGTTAATAAAAAAAGTACACCAGAAGAAAGATTACTAAAACGCGTGACTGATATGGAGAGTGGGTCTTTAAAAGGCTTAGGTTTATCAAACCGAATAATTAAAGCTTTGAATAAGGTTAATATAAATTTTACTTGGGATTTAATGGAATACCCTTCTCCTAACTTAATAACTATAGAAGGGCTAGGCCCAAAATCAGTAGAAGAAATAAAGAATAAATTAACACTTTTTTATGAACCACCTAATGGTTAGTACTTTATACTATTGGAATTTTTATCCGCATCCAACTTTATTATAGAATTTAATATTATTATGAAAGATACTTTTATTCCGTCGAAACTTGATTTAAAACAGCAATGGTATATAATTGATGCAAAAGATAAATGTTTAGGTCGATTAGCTACAGAAGTTTCTAATTTACTAAGAGGTAAAAATAAAACTATTTTTACACCTGCACAAGATGTTGGGGATTACATTATAATAGTAAATGCAAGTGAAATAAATGTAACTGGTAAGAAACGAGTACAAAAATTATACTTTCGCCATTCAGGTCGACCTGGTGGAAAAACAGTTGAAAGTTTTGAAGATTTACAAGTTCGTATACCAGAACGTATTCTTGAAAAGGCCATTAAAGGAATGCTTCCAAAAAATCGTTTAGGTCGAAAACTATTTACAAAATTAAAAGTATACAAAGGTCAAGAGCATCCCCATATGTCTCAAAAACCTCAAAAAATAGAATTATAATAATTAAAGTCTATGACAAGTAAAAATCAAACTAATCCTTATATTTATGGGATTGGTAGAAAAAAAGAATCTACAGCAATCGTTTATCTAGTACCTTTTACAGAATCAACTTCTCAAATAACATGTGAAGTAAATGGTCATAAAGCAGAACAATACTTTCAACAAAATTTTACTTATTTAAACCAAATAAGCTTACCTTTAAAAAAAGTTAAATTAGATAAAAAGTATAAAATTATTGCGAATGTCAAAGGCGGCGGTTTAACTGGGCAAGCTGATTCAATAAGATTAGGGATTGCAAGAGCTCTTTGTAAAGTAGATAAGATTAATTTCAGACCTATTTTAAAATTTGAAGGTTTTTTAAAACGTGACGCACGAATTAAAGAACGTCGTAAATATGGTTTAAAAAAAGCCAGAAAAGCTTCTCAGTACTCAAAACGTTAATTCAAAACAAGATTTTACTATATACTTATTATAAACATTATTTATATGCCTAAAAAGAATATACATCCAAAATGGTTTAATGATACAAAAGTCTATTATGATGGTCAATTAATCATGATTGTAGGTTCAACAAAACCTGAATTACATGTTGATATTTGGTCAGGTAACCATCCTTTTTATACAGGGTCACAAAGAATAATTGATACCGAAGGTCGAGTTGAAAGGTTCTTAAAAAAATACAAGATTGAAAATGTGGTTAGCTAAAACCTATAAATTAATTAATTAAAATTTAAATATATGCCAACTATACAACAACTTATTCGAGTACGACGTAAAAAAATTCAACCCCGAACAAAATCACCTGCATTAAAGAGTTGTCCTCAACGTCGAGGTGTATGCACAAGGGTTCATACAATTACACCAAAAAAACCAAACTCAGCGATACGAAAAGTAGCTCGAGTGAGGTTAACTTCTGGATTTGAGGTTACAGCTTATATTCCTGGGATTGGCCATAACTTACAAGAGCATTCTGTAGTTTTACTTCGTGGTGGAAGGGTAAAAGATTTACCAGGAGTACGTTATCATATTATTAGAGGAACTCTGGATACAATTGGGGTAAAAGATCGACGTCAGGGTCGTTCAAAATATGGGATGAAAAAACCAGTAAAATAAAAAAAAGGTTAATAAAATAAATTATGTCACGTCGTACAAATAAAAAAAGAAAATTTCCCATAGCTGACTCAGTTTATGATAGTTTTTTAGTAAATTTAATGATATCAAAAATTCTAAAAAGTGGTAAAAAAACTGTAGCACAAAAAATAATTTATGAAGCCTTTGATATTATAAAAGAGAGAACAAACAACCAGCCACTAAAGATTTTTGAAAAAGCTGTAAAAAATGTAAGTCCTGCAGTTAAAATAAAAGCTAAGCGTGTTGGAGGTTCTACTTACCAAGTGCCTATTGAAGTAAAAAAATTTAGAGGTATTAATTTAGGTTTATGCTGGATTATCCAATTTGCTAGAGCGCGCTCGGGAAAAACAATCGCAATTAAATTAGCAAATGAGATTATCGACGCTTCTAAGGGTTCTGGTAATGCAATCCGTAAAAAAGATGAAACTCACCGTATGGCAAGATCAAATAAAGCTTTTGCCCATTTCCGTTCTTAAGCATTTTTATTAATTAAATTTTATTTGATTAAACGCCAAAAGTAAAAAATATAAAATAACACAAGGACTATATATTATGGCTCGCGAAAAATATGACCGTACGAAACCACATATCAATATTGGAACAATTGGACATGTAGATCATGGCAAAACTACATTAACGGCTGCAATTACAGCTGTTTTATCACTTACAGGGGATTCTACTAATGCAAAAAAATATGAAGATATCGATGCAGCACCTGAAGAACGTGCACGTGGAATTACAATAAATACAGCACATGTAGAGTATGAAACAGCAAGTCGTCATTATGCCCATGTAGATTGTCCAGGACATGCAGATTATGTTAAAAATATGATTACGGGTGCGGCACAGATGGATGGAGCAATTTTAGTTGTTTCAGCTGCTGATGGTCCTATGCCTCAAACACGTGAGCATATTTTATTATCTAAACAAGTTGGTGTACCCCATATCGTAGTATTCTTAAATAAAGAAGACCAAGTAGACGATCTTGAATTAGTAGAGTTAGTGGAACTAGAAGTTAGAGAGTTATTATCTAATTATGATTTCCCTGGTGATGATATACCAATACTTACTGGTTCTGCTTTACAAGCTCTTGATGCCATTAATAATGAACCTACTTTAAAAAAAGGTGATAATAAATGGGTTGATAAAATTTATACTCTAATGGATTCAGTTGATAGTTATATCCCAACACCAATACGTGATGTTGATAAACCATTCTTAATGGCAATTGAAGATGTTTTTTCAATTACTGGCCGAGGAACAGTTGCTACTGGTAAAATTGACCGTGGTATTGTGAAAGTAGGTGAAACAGTAGATCTAGTTGGTTTAGGTGATACTAAGTCAACAACAGTAACTGGTGTTGAAATGTTCCAAAAAACTTTAGACGAAGGTGTAGCAGGAGATAATGTAGGTATTTTATTACGTGGATTACAAAAAGATGAGATAGAACGGGGAATGGTTTTATCAAAACCTGGAACAATCACACCACATAACACTTTTGAATCTGAACTTTATATTTTAACAAAAGAAGAAGGTGGTCGCCATACTCCGTTTTTCCCGGGGTATAGACCTCAATTCTATGTACGAACAACAGATGTTACAGGTGAAATTATAAGTTTTATTACTGATGAAGGTGAAAAAACATTAATGGTTATGCCAGGGGACCGTGTTAAAATGACAGCAAAATTAATTTCTTTAATTGCAATTGAAGAAGGAATGCGATTTGCTATCCGTGAAGGTGGTCGAACTATTGGTGCTGGTGTTGTTTCAAAAATTATTCAATAAGTTATATTTTTATGTCAAAAGAAAAAATACGAATTATTTTACAGTCTTTTAATCATTTAGTATTAAATGAATGCTGCAAAAAAATATTAGATGCTTTAGCGAATGAAAAATCGATTTTAAATGTAGCGGGCCCTATATCATTCCCTACAAAAAAAAGATCATATTGTGTTTTAAGGTCTCCACATGTAAATAAGGACTCTCGAGAGCAGTTTGAGATCCGTCGATATAAAAAGATTATTGACATTCAATCGGATTCGAAAGAAATCGTTAATACTCTATTAATATTAGATCTTTCACCAGGTGTGTCAACTGAATTATATAGTTACAAATAGTATTTTTATATGTGTGCCAGTTTTAAATTTAAAACTGGCACGCATATAAAAATAAAAATACTATGCTGCTATTAACTCTTCTTGTTTAAAATTCGATGTATTTGTTCCACTGTAGTTGACTTTTACAAATCTAACTAAAACAGGGTAATTTGAAGCAACTTTTTCTACTATTACAACAGTTCCAACATCGTTATACCAATATGATTCTTTTCTTAAAATACGTACTTTTGCTCCTTTTTCTACCATAGTATTTTTGTCCCTTAGAAATAATTTAATTAATAGTTATAAATGAAATTATATTTTATTTTTTATTAAGTTTACATAAAATTTTTATTTAGTTGTTTTTTAACCTGATATGTGTTAATAATACTATATTATTAACGTGTGCTAAGGAGAGGCATTTATGAAAAATGAAACCCCAAAGATTTTCTATATAGTTTTGGTTGGGTTAGCAGTTATTTCAGGTTTTGTTTATTTTAAGTGGGATAACTTTTTAGAATTAGGAAGTAATTTAATTAATTTTAAAGAGAGTCATCCAAGTCAAATGATTTCTTTTGATAAATTTTTAGGTTATTTAGAAAATGGTGATATAAAAAAAGTAGATTTATATGAAAACGCTGAAATCGTAGTATTTGATGCTTTTGGTTCCTTAGGTGATAAATTGCAGCATATCGGTGTAAAAGTTCCTATCCGTAATTCATCTTTAATTTTAAAATTAAGAGAATTTCAAATAGACTTTACAGCACACCCAGCTGTAACTTTTGAATCAGCATGGTCTATTCTAAGTGCTCTTTTAGTTCCGGTTTTACTTTTAGTTGTTTTCCAACTATTTTTTTCTGAAGGTAGTAATTATGACTTCTTTGGTAACTTACGTAAAGCTCGTGCAAAAATTCAATTAGATGCGAATACTGGTGTTTCCTTTAGTGATGTTGCTGGTATTGATGAAGCTAAACAAGAATTCGAAGAATTTGTTTCCTTTCTTAAAATGCCACAATTATTTACAGCTGTTGGTGCTAATCCTCCAAAAGGAGTTATTATAGTTGGACCCCCTGGAACAGGAAAAACTTTATTAGCAAAAGCAATTGCAGGAGAAGCAGGTGTACCATTTATTAGTATTTCTGGTTCAGAATTTGTTGAAATGTTCGTTGGAATAGGTGCTTCCCGCGTCCGTGATTTATTTGAAACAGCAGAGCGAAATTCTCCATGTATTTTGTTTATTGATGAAATTGATGCAATCGGTAGACAAAGGGGAACAGGTGTTGGAGGAACTAATGATGAGAGAGAACAAACATTAAACCAAATTTTAACCGAGATGGATGGGTTTAAGCCTACAAGTGGTATAATTGTTATTGCAGCTACAAACAGAGCTGATGTTTTAGATTCCGCTTTATTACGCCCTGGTCGTTTTGATCGACAAATAACAGTTAACTTACCAGATATATATGGGCGTATAGAGATTTTGAAAGTCCATAGTCGAAATAAAAATATAGACTCTAAAACATCCCTTAAATTTATTGCACAAAGAACTGCTGGTTTTTCAGGTGCCGATTTAGCTAATATACTTAACGAAGCTGCGATTTTAACAGCTCGTGCTAACCTAGAAACAATATCAATTAAACAAATATATACAGCTATTGAAAGAATTATTGCCGGTCTAGAGGGGGTTCTTTTAAACGATTCTAGAAATAAAAGGTTAGTTGCTTATCATGAAGTTGGACATGCGTTAGCTGGTACATTACTAAAAAATCATGATGATGTTCAAAAAGTAACCTTAATTCCTCGTGGACGTGCTCAAGGATTAACTTGGTTTACACCTGATGAGCAACCTCTTTTAACTAGAGGCCAATTATCTTCTAGATTAATAGGGACTCTTGGCGGAAGAGCAGCAGAAAAAGTTATTTTTGGAAAAATGGAAATAACAAGTGGTGCTAGTAATGACTTTTTTAAAGTAAATTCTTTAGCTCGACAAATGGTTACAAGGTTTGGTATGTCTAGTTTAACGCCAATGGCTATGGATCTACCACAACCTTCAATATTCTTTGGTCGCCGTTTACAAACAAGACCAGATTGTTTCCTTGATGTTGCAGATCAGATTGATATGCAAATTATTGAAATTGTTGAAGATGGGTTTGATAAAGCTTGTACTATATTAGAAAGAAACCGTTTATTATTAGACCAATTGGCAACATTATTAACACAAATAGAGACAATTGATGGAAAAGATTTCGAAAAATTTGTAAGTAGTTATACTGGGTTACCTAAGAAAACTAAATTACAACCATTATCTTAATATCTTAACTTATAGGTAATGTTTATTGTATTACATTTTATTTAAAAATAAAATGTAATACAATAAACATTACCTATACGATTTAAGTTAATTACCTAAACTTTGCCAATCTACATCAACATCATTTAAAATTAATGATGAATTATAGATTTGTAAAATAATTAATAAAAAAACTAAAAATAATAGCATAGCGATACCCATAAGTAATGTTGTAGCCCAACCTGGTGCTACTTTACCATATTCAGAATTTAAAGGTCTTAAAATATCACCTAATTTTGTTTTGAAAGCCATAATGTAATAAAGTTTAAGTTAATTAATAACAATTTCTTGTCAGTATAGTAATTTAATAATTATAAATAAAGTAAAAACTATGGAAACATCTACAATTTTAATAATTTTTGTATCTAGCTTATTAATAGGGATAACTGCGTATTCAACTTATACGGCGTTTGGGCCGGGGTCAAAATTTTTGAGAGATCCCTTTGAGGAACATGAAGATTAATACTTATAAATCAACTTTATGGTTTATCTTTTCTATCTATATAAAATAAAATTTCATCTAGATAGAAAAGATAAACTATAAATAATTATTCTTTAAGTATTTTAGGTGGATCACGGAAGAAAACAGCAAAAAAGAGAACCATTAGTGTTCCTATCAATAAAGTTGCATACACTAATGCTGGTTGTGAAAGTTGTGAAAAGTCTATGCCCATATTTTTTCCTTTTAATTAATTAAAAAAATAAATTATACTACACCTTGTTTACGAGTTGTTTCATCACCTAATTTTTGGAATGCACCAAATTCTACTTGTTCAGTAACTTCTGAACCAATACCAGTAAACACATCACGGAATATAGTACGTGAACCATGCCATAAATGACCTAAGAAGAATAATAATGCTAAATTTAAATGACCAAAAGTATACCAACCACGTGGACTACTTCTGAATACTCCATCAGATTCTAAACTTGTTCTGTCAAACTCAAAAACTTCACCAAGTTGAGCTTTACGAGCAAACTTTTTCACTGTTGGTGCATCTTTAAATGATTGCCCATTTAATTTACCACCATAGAAACTAACGTTAACACCAACTTGTTCTATGCTATATTTAGATTCAGCACGTCTGAATGGTATATCTGCACGAATAATTCCATCTTTATCAATTAGAATTACAGGGAAAGTTTCAAAGAAAGCTGGCATACGACGTACAGCTAATTCTCGACCTTCACGATCTCTAAAAATTGGATGTCCTAACCAAGCTTCTGCGATTCCGTCACCTTTGTTCATAGGACCAGATCTAAATAAACCACCTTTAGCTGGATTATTACCAATATAGTCATAGAAAGCTAATTTATCAGGAAGACTTGACCAAGCTTCACTTTCAGATACACCTTCATTTAATGAAACTTCAACACGACGTTCAATTTCTTGTTGGAAATACCCACTATCCCATTGGTATCTTGTTGGTCCAAATAATTCAATTGGAGTTGTTGCAGAACCATACCACATAGTTCCTGAAGTAATAAAAGCTGCAAAGAAGACAGCTGCAATACTACTAGATAATACTGTTTCGATATTACCCATTCGTAATGCACGGTATAAACGTTGAGGAGGTCGTAAAGTTAAATGAAAACCACCTGCTAAGACTCCAAAGCTTCCTGCTGCCATATGATGTGAGGCAATTCCACCAGGATTAAAAGGATTAAAACCTGAAGCTCCCCATGAAGGTGCTACCGGTTGAACTTGACCTGTTAATCCATAAGCGTCGGAAACCCAAATACCAGGACCAAAAAATCCAGTAACATGGAATGCACCAAAACCAAAACATAATAAACCAGATAAGAATAAATGTATACCAAAAATTTTTGGTAAATCTAAAGAAGGCTCACCTGTTCTTGGATCACGGAATAATTCAAGATCCCAATAAACCCAATGCCAAACAGCAGCTAAGAAACATAAACCTGATAATATAATATGACTATAGGCTACTCCTTCGTAACACCATAAACTTACAAGTGGTTCAGATCTTTCTCCGGCAATATCCCATCCTGTCCATGAGTCAGAAACACCTAATCTAGTCATAAAAGGCATAACAAACATACCTTGACGCCACATTGGGTTTAAAATAGGGTCTGAGAAATCAAATATAGATAATTCATATAATGCCATTGAACCAGCCCATCCTGCAACTAATCCTGTATGCATTAAATGAACTGCAATTAATCGGCCTGGGTCGTTAAGAACTACAGTATGAACACGGTACCATGGTAATGCCATTTGTTATAAGCTCCTATTAAGTGAACATGTTTTTGACTTTCTTACTATGCAATTTATATATAAGTATTATAACTTTGACAAATTATCTAACTACCTGTATTATATATTACGTTATTATTTAAATTAAAATAAATTTTGCTTGTAATATTTAATATTTTTAAACCAAATTTAATTACATGGGATTTAATATACACATTATAAACGTAGACTTAGGTATTGATAAAGTTATTGATTGTCCTGACGACCAAACTATTTTAGAAGCAGCTGAAGAGCAAGACTTAAATCTTCCATATTCTTGCCGTGCGGGAGCTTGTTCATCATGTACAGGTCAATTAACAGCAGGTAATGTAGAGCAATCAGAGCAAGCTTTTTTAGAAGAAGAACATCTTGAGAAAGGCTTTATATTAACTTGTGTAGCTTACCCTCAATCAGATTGTGAGCTTATTTCTCATGCAGAAGAAGAAATCTTCTAAAAAATTGAAAAGTATTTATTGAAATAATTGTTTAACTACTCCTTTAGTAAATCTAAAGATCAATCATGTTTTTCTACACAGTGTAGAAAAACATGATTGATCTTTAGATTTACTAAAGGAGTAGTTAAACAATTATTTCAGAGTTACAACTGCACCAGCATCTTCAAGTGTTTTTTTAGTTTCTTCTGCAGCAGCTTTTGTTAATCCTTCTTTTATAACTTTTGGTGTATTCTCAACTAATTCTTTAGCTTCTTTTAAACCTAGTTCTGTTATAGAGCGAACTATTTTTAAGATAGGGATCTTTTTATCTTTAGGCACTTCATCTAAGCTTACATCAAACTCTGTTTTTTCTTCAGCTGCTTCACCAGCGTCAGAAGCTGCTCCACCTTGGCTCATCATCATAACTCCGCCACCAGCAGATGCATCAACATCAAATGTTTCCTCTATAGCTTTAACTAGTTCTGCTGCTTCTAATAAAGTTAATGTTTTTAGTTCATCGATTAAAGTCGAAATTTTTTCAGTCATATTTTTATTTTATATTTTTTAATTCGTTTGTCAAAAGATAATTATTAGTTTAATTAATTTAAAGTTTTAAGGCAGAAATATCAATTTCGATTGAAGGTCCCATTGTACTACAGATATGGAAAGTTTTAAAATAACGTCCTTTTACTCCAGGAGGTTTATTATTTTCAATGGAAGTATAGACAGCAACTAGGTTTTCTAATAAATCAGAATCAGCAAAATTACTTTTCCCAATTAATAAGTGAACAATACCTGTCTTATCTGCTCTATATTCTAATTTACCCTTTTTAAATTCTTCTAAAGTTAATTTCACATCAGTTGTTACTGTACCAGCTTTTGGTGATGGCATTAACCCTTTTGGACCTAAAATTCTACCTAACTTGGCTAGTTTTGGCATCATGTCAGGTGTAGCAATTAGGATATCGAAATTTATATCACCTTTAGTAATTATTTCTATTAAGTCATCAGAACCAATTATATCAGCTAATTCTTTATACTCTGGTGTTATACTTTCTAAAGGCATTAATACTGCAATACGTTTCGTATTACCAGTTCCTTTAGGTAAAATTAGAGTACTTCGTAATTGTTGGTCACTATACTTTGGGTCAATTGATAAAGAAATATGTGCTTCAACTGATTCTATAAATTTGGCATTTGCAGTTTCTTTTAAAAGACGAATTGCATCATTTTGACTATATAAGCGTTTTTCTATTTTTTGTCTGTTCTCTTTCGTTCGCTTATTTAATTTCCTCATTCTTTTTTTGGACCCGTTATTTAAAATTTGTTAAATGTTAATCAGTTATTGTGATTCCCATATTTTTTGCAGTCCCTGCAATAATTTTAACAGCACTATCTAAATTTTTTGTATTTAAATCTGGTAATTTAATTTCGGCTATTTTTCTTATCTCACTTGCTGTGATTGATCCTACTATTTGTCTATTTGGTTCTGACGCACCTTTTTTTATATTAGTAGCTTTAACTAATAAAACTGAAGCTGGTGGAGTTTTTAGTATAAATGTATAAGATCTATCTTCATATACTGATATTTCTACTGGTATAATTAAACCAATTTGGTCAGCTGTTTTTGCATTGTATTCTTTACAAAAAGCCGAAATATTAACCCCGTGTTGACTAAGAGCTGGACCTACTGGAGGTGCAGGAACAGCTTTCCCTGCAGATAACGCAAGTTTTATTATGCTAGTTACTTTTTTTGCCATATATATATTTTTTTTTGAATTTAATAATTTTAAAATTAAAAATTTATTATAAGATTTCTAGTTTTTAATTTTTATTATGGGCCAATTCCTCTAATTTGTTTTATACGATACGCGCCCTGAAGGAGTTGAACCCTCGACACTAGGTTTTGGAGACCTATGTTCTACCAACTGAACTAAGGACGCTCTAGAGACCAAACACAAAAGTATTAAAATATAGATTAAACCAATTCTATCTTCTAGGTCAAATTAAATTTTAACTAATTAGTAATTATAAAAAAATTTATTCTATATTTTTTTATTAGTAGATACTATAAAAGTTAGAAACCTAAGTTCCCAAGAGTATAATAAGTGATTAAATATTAAAAAACCTAAGGTATTTTGGGTCAAAGATTAATTTTGTGGATCCAACTGGACCATTTCTATGTTTCGCTATAATTAGTTCAATTAAATTTTTTTCTAAAGTATCTTTATTGTAATACTCATCACGGTATAGCATAATGACAACATCTGCGTCTTGTTCAATGGAATTATGAATAATTAAGTGGTTAGTTAAATAGTTTGAGTAATTTGAAATATGTAAATCATAAACAGGGGCTAACTTGTGATACCTTATCCTAGTTACTTTATCCCATGTAATTGAATACTTACTTAAATTATTTAAAGACCTAAACCCGAGTAATAATTTGGCACTAATAAAATTATCCAAGGCTAATTGATCAATTTTTTTCCAACCCTTATCTGTTAAGATTTTATGATTACTACTTATTAGTAAAGACCAACCCAAATTACTTTCTAATCTATAAACAGGTTTTTGACCAGTAAATTTAATATCGGAAATCTGTTGCTTAGAGATACAATCACCCGTCCAACAAAAAATAGAATTATCTTTTATTTTATTTATCTCAGCAGTAGATTTTTTAACTGAAAAATTAATACAACCACTTTCCCTTAAATCTGCTAAGATTGGTCTTTTGTTTACCCTACTCTCTACATTTCTACTCAATTGTGATAAAACAATAATTGGTATATTTAAATCACGGGCTAATTTTTTTAAAGCTCTTGTAATTTTAGAAAGTTCTTGGACTCTATTCGCATCTTGTTTTACACCTTCTAGTAGTTGTAAATAATCAATGACTACCAAATTTATTTGGTTTGAGGATTCAAGATTAATTGTTTTTATTTTTAATTTTATTTCACCTACAGATAAATCTGGAGTATCGTCAATAAAAAGTCTTAGTTGTGATAAATCCTTAATAGTACTATTTATTTTAACCCATTCAGTTTCTTTAATCCTTGATGCTCTTAATCTTGTATTTGTTATTCCAACTTCAGAGGCTAATAATCTATAGATTAATTGTTGGCGAGTCATCTCTAGGCTAAAAAAAACTACTCCTGTTTTATGATTTTGGGCAATATTTTTTGCTAAATTAAAAGCAAAAGCAGTTTTACCCATTGAAGGGCGCCCAGCGATGATAATAAGATCAGAATTTTGGAATCCTTGAGTTATTATATCAAATTCTAAAAATGTTGTTTTTAATCCAGGTAACCTTGGTATCCTTAAACCTTCTTCAATTTCTTTTAAAACTTGTTGTAATCCCTCTTGGACACTAATCATATGTTTTTTTGATTTAGTTTCAGATATGAGAAAAAAGTTTTGTTCAATTTTTGTGAAAATCGTTTCTAATGGTATTTCAGTTAAATAACCACTTTCAATTATTTCCTCACCAAGTTCGATTAATGATCTTCTTAAGTATTTTTCATAAATTAAGGCTATGTATTCTTCTAGGTTACTTAAGGTATGCATCTGATTTAAAAGATCTATAATTACATGGGCTCCACCAATTTTTGGTAAAACACCATTATCCTGAACCCATGTAATTAAATTTATATAATCAATTGTTTTACCTTCGGCATAAAGTATTAATAGAGCCTTATAAATAATTTGATGAGTCTTTAAATAAAAAGCTTCAATCGGTAATTTTTCACTAACCAACAGAATAGCTTCAGGTATTGTTAATATACTTCCTAAGACTAGTTTCTCTGCTAATAGATTGTAAGGGAGTATTGTTTCTGAGTCAGATAATTCTAAGTCCCTCTTTTCCACAATATTCTATTCTGGTAATATTTCGATATTAATTTTAGCGATAACATCTGTTGTTAAAATAATTTCAATAACATATTCCCCTAATTCTTTCATATCAGGTAGTTCTAATTGATTTTTATCTAAATCTATAGTTAAATCTACGTTGTCTATGATTAAATCTAATATATGTTTTTTTGTAATTTTACCATAAAAAATACCATTCTCGGATATTTTTTTTGTAATTGTAAATTTACCAGAATTTTCTAATAATTCTTTATTAATAATACACTTTTTACTAAATTGTATTTGTTTTACTTCCGATTCTTTTTGTTGCAATTCAAATTGGTTAATTAAACTAGGTGTAGCTATTTTACCAAGTTTTAAAGGGATTAGGTAATTTCTAATATATCCTGGTTTAACTTTAATAAGAGTACCTTGTTTTCCTAATTTCTGAACATCTTTAATTAAAATTACTTGGATTGTTTTTTTTCGCATAGGTTATATATTATATAATAATTTATTATTATCTTTTTTAGTAACAATAATAATTGTTACTACTAGTATTGGTATTATTATTTTGAGTTAATACGATCATCTTATAGTTTAACTTCATAAAAAAGTCAATTTTTAGATACTTCTTTTTATTTGGGTTGTTTTTTTTTTTTTAATCATATATAGTTCTCTATTATTTATAAAAATATTAGAATAATAGTAATAATTTAATTAGGAGCATTATGAAAGCTATAATACAATTTATTAAAGGGGTTGAAGAAACTACTATACCTACTATTAATATAACACGGTCAACAGATGGGACTACAGGTACAGCAACTTTTATTTTTGAAGATGCTAGTTTATTTTACACAGTAGTGAATCCAGAAAGTGAAATAACAGGGATGTTTTTAATCGATAAGGAAGGGACATTAAGTACAAAAGATCTTAATGCCAAGTTTATTGAAGGTAAACCAAAAACACTCCAAGCACTTTATATTATGAAAAATGCTGAAGCATGGGATCGTTTTATGAGATTCATGGAAAGATACTCAGATGAGAATAATTTGACATTTACTAGGGCTTAAAAAAATTATCTCTTTGGCCAATTCAATCTTAAAATACAATTGAGTTAAGATTATCACATATATGTATCTATCTATTTTTTAATTACTATAAAATTTTATGTATATTTCTTTAAAATGGGTACAGGAGCTAATAGGACTACAAAATTTAACTTTAATTGATTTAGTTAATAGATTAACTCTTGCAGGTTTTGAAATTGAAAGTATAGATAAGAAAAAAAATTTTAAAAGTAACGACCTTATTTTAGACATTAGTTTTACCGCGAATAGGGCCGATGTTTCAAATATGAGAGGGTTAATAACTGAAATAACTGCTCTTTTTAATTCTAATTTATTTTTGCAAACACCTAACAGTATAAAACCCTTAATTTTATTGAATTCGTATAAAAAAACGTTAAATTCAAACCAAGGTTTTTATAGTCAGAGTATTAATTATAGACACTTACTAAAAAGTAGGGATTTTGAATGTTTTAAACATTATAAAATATTAAAATGGGAATACTCTTTATGGGAACGTTATTTGCAAAAAAAATCTTTTAGCAAAGTCATAAAAAATTTAACAAGCGAGAATCTCTTACATTTTGATGACTGTATAACTTTGTTCAATATGAAAAGCCAAAAGTTAAGGATAAAAGAATCTCCTTATTGGATCAAAAAACGATTATTATTAATGGGTTTTAAACCGATTAATAATATTATAGATACTATAAATTATTTACTATTAGAAACGGGACAAGTTTTTTTTGCTTATGACCTCGAGACTTTACAGCAATTAACAGCAACGTCAGAAATAGTTTTTGTTCCTAATTATGCCGCTGAAAAGTCTTTATTCCCTATAGAAGAATCAAAAACAATAGAATTAACTAAAGATGTTTTAGTTTTAAATATTAATAATAAAATGATTTCTATAGCAGGTTTAATTCAAAATTATCATACTCTTGTAAACACAAACACATCATATGTAATACTTCAATCTGGTTTATATGATTCAAAAAAAGTAAAAAAATCATCAAAGATTCTGGGTCTGCGAACCGATTATTCAATCAAGCTTGAGAAACAAACGGACTTAAATTTAATTGAACAAGCCCATTTAAGGTTAATGCATATATTTTGGACCCAGAATATAAAGTTTGAAAATACAAGTACTGATAAAAACCTTTTTTTAAATTTAAAAAATAACTCTTCGTTGTTTTCTAGGTATGTAGAACAATCTGAAAAAAAAATAAGAATCGTTTATGAAAACCTAAAGAGATTAACAGGACCTTATAATATAAATAATGAGTTAAGTAATTTCCAAATAATAACAAATTTAAAATTGCTTAATTTTAAAGTTCGTTTTGAAACAGGTCAAAATTGCTATTTATTTATTCCTTTAACCAGAAGGCTTGATATTGAGAGAGAAGTAGACGTTATAGAAGAAGTTGTAAGAACTATTGGGTTTAATAAATTTGAACCTTTAAATTTAAGGAATAACCAAATAGGTTATTTGACCAAAATTGAAAAACTTAAAAGACAATTAAGGAACTATTTTATAAATTTAGGTTTTAACGAAAGTATTCATTCTATATTAATGAAGAAAAATTCCGAAGATGAAATAAGATTAAAAAACCCACTGTTTAATGAATCGTCTGCTTTAAGGTTAACCTTGTTAGACGGCTTGATAGAAAAAATACAGTTTAACCAAAAAAATATTGGGAAAAGTTTTGAAACTTTTGAATTAGGGAGAGTTTATAAACATTTAGTTAATGGAGATAAAAAAGAAGTAGAAGTTATTAGCGGGGTTTTTGGAGGCAAAAATTTTCGTTCTGATTGGGGTAAGGAAAATTCAACTATAAATTGGTTCGAAGCTAAAGGTCTTCTTGAAAATTTGCTCAAAAGATTAAATATTCCAGTATCAATTTATTGGAACCCAGTAAATAATTATGCAACAAAATTCCACCCTAATCTTACCACTGAGTTATTTGTAGGGAAAAAAAAATTAGGTGTTTTCGGCCAAATACACCCAACTTTAGCTTTGAAGAATAATATAAGTAAAAAAATTTACTTATTTGAAATGAATATAGAAGTATTAAATCATTTTTCACAAAGCAAAACTTTGATTAATTATTTGCCATATCCCTCATATCCTATCTCTAATGTCGATTTAAGTTTTATAGTAAAAAAATCTATATTTTCTCATGAAATTGAACAAATAATTTATAAATTTGGCCAACCCTTACTGAAATCTGTAAGTCTATTTGATTATTATGCCAAGGAACCTATAAAAAAAGGCTATTGTAGTTTAAGTTTTAAATTACAATTCCAATCTAAAATTCGAACACTATCAAGTGATGAAGTAGCAGAACTCATTAACCCTATCATATTTTACTTAGAAAAACATTATGATATAAAATTCCAAGAATAAATTTTGTATATATCGATTCTTATTATCGAATAAAAAGAATAAAAAATTATGTCGCTACCTACCATCACATCAAAATTTGATTTTAACAAATTTGGTCTAATTTTGTCAAAGTATAGTTACCAAATAAAAAAAAACGATATATTAGCTGGTATTATAATAGGAATAGAATCTAATTATGCTTTAGTTGATCTTGGGTTAGAACAAATATGTTTTTTACCATTAAAAGAAATTTCTATTTATCCTACAATGGACCCACGTGAGTTATTAAACACCAATTTTGTTGGTGAATTTTTGATTCTTGATATTACTAGTAATCCTAGGCGGATAATTGTTTCTTTAAAGCGTTTAGAGTCAATTTACTTGTGGAATCGTCTTAGACAAATTGATTTTACAAATATGACTATTTATGCCAAAATTGAAAAACCTCTAGGAAAAGGAAAGCTTGTGATTTTTAATGGCTTGAGATTTTTTGTATTAAATTTAAATATTCCAAAATATTATCTAAGGACAAATAATAAAAATCTTTTTATGCCATTTAAATTTCTTGAAGTTAAAGATTATTTTCATATTGCTCATGTTAGTTCAAGGTTAGCTATATTTAATAAAGTAAATAAAAATTTATCCATTGGGGAAATATATAGAGGTAATATTACCTCTATAAGAGATTTCGGTATTTTTATTAATGTTTTAGGAATAAAATGTTTCTTACATATTTCTGAAATTTCCCAAAAACACAATAAAATAACAAATCTTTCTTCGTTATACAAACTTGGTGATCAGATACCTATAAAAATTATTTATAAGGATACAGAGCGAGGTAGAGTTTCAGTAACTTTAGCAAAGTGACTTTTTAGCCACCGCCAACAATTGTAATAATTTCAACTTTATCTTTTTGTTTTAGGTATTGAGGATTTTTGTTTAAATAATTATTAATTTTCCCGTTATGTTGAATTATAACAAGCTCTTTCTGGTGATTGAAGAATTCTAAAAGATCAAATACTTGAGAAGGTTGCGTCATATATACTTTATATTCGCAACCGTTTAAAGACACAAGTAAAAAAAAAAATTTTATTTTCATTTGTTTAATTTTTCATTAGTATATCTATACAGTATATTATAGGTATCAAGGTGGGTGTAGCCAAGTGGTTAAGGCAGTGGGTTGTGATTCCGCCATCCGCGGGTTCAAGTCCCGTCATTCACCCTCGATACTTAGGTTTAAAATAATAATTTTTATAAATTCAATTGTAAGTGTAGAATTAGTATTTAAAGTTAACAAATAAATGCTTGTGTAGCTCAATTGGTAGAGCAACTGATTTGTAATCAGTAGGTTGAAGGTTCAAGTCCTTTCACCAGCTAAATTTTTTTTATACGTTTTATTTAATTAATATTTATGTATTAAATGGAAAATTAGTATTTAAATATCTTTGTCTCAGTAACGWKTAATWATATTTTGATATATAAATATTTGTTTAAAATAAGAATTGCTTTATCGGGACTTTCAATTTGTTTAATCTCATTTTTAAAACATTATTTCTTAATACAATTTGTTAACAACAAAATAATATTTCGTTGGTCCCAGATTGTATTAAGAAATACAGTCAAGATAATTATGTTGTAGAATATATGTTGAGGAAGTAAGATTAAGGGCAGTTAGCTCAGTGGTAGAGCGTCTGCCTTACAAGCAGAGGGTCACTGGTTCAAGTCCAGTACTGCCCAATTCTTACTTCCTTACCTTAATGGGCTCATCGTCTAATGGATAAAGACCGAAACCTTCTAAGTTTCTAATGTAGGTTCAATTCCTTCTGAGCCTGCTCATTAATTAAAAAAATTTATATAATTTGCAATAGGAATCTTGACGCTCTTTAAAAGATTTAGTATCCTTAGTATATGTAAATATACTCAAATCTTTTAGCTTATTAAATACGTTTCAAACAAAATAGAATAAAATGTCTCATTACACATCTATTAAAACGAAATATACAAACCCCAATGTATTAAAGAAAGTTATAAATAAACTTGGATACCCTTATGTAGAACATAATAATAATAATATTATTGAGGTTCCTGTGATTTTTTCAAAGAGTTTAAAGTCTAGTATATATGAAAATTCTTATCAGAACTATTTAGCTTTTAAATCTAATAACTTATCTTATGATATAGTTACAGATTCTCAATCTTGGACACAAAAAGAAATAATCAGTACTTTTTTAAAAAAACTTGAATTAAACTACGGTTACTCTGAAACAATACACCAAGCCCTTGATTTAGGTTTTGTTAGATCAAAAGTTCTTACAACAAATAATAACAATAATAGATTTGTTTTCCAAAGATGTGTTGAAGTTAAACGTTAAATAATATAACTTTTAATTGAAGAACTTTCTTCAGTTAAAAGTTATATTATGAGGTTAAATTAAATAAAAAATTTGACTTTTTTTAACCTCATAATATAAATTTGGTAGTAATTCTAAATTACTAGTTCTTCTTAATCAATAAAAATTATATAAACGTTTTTTAAAGTTTAAAAAAAGTTATAACAAATAAATAATCTTATCTATATTTAATTTTTGGAGCGATAAATATGAATGAATCAAATGCTACATTGCAACAACTTGTAAACCAACCATATAAATATGGGTTTTCTACTGATATTGAAACTGAAACGCTTCCACCAGGTTTAAATGAAAATATAATAAGAAATATTATTAAAAAAAATAATGAACCTGATTATATGTTCCATTTCCGAACAGGAGCATTAAAAAAATGGCGAAAAATGAAAAGCCCCAGTTGGGCTAAATTAGATTTTTTGGAAATGGATTACCAAAAAATTGTTTATTATTCTGCACCAAAAACAAAAAAAACCTTAGCTAATTTAGATGAAGTTGATCCTGAAATAAGGGATACTTTTGATAAACTAGGGATCTCCCTAAATGAACAAAAGCGTTTATCAAACGTTGCAGTGGACGCAGTTTTTGATAGTATATCAATCGCAACAACATTTAAAGAAGAATTAGAAAAATATGGCGTTATTTTTTGTCCTATCTCAGAAGCTATTAAAATTTATCCTCATTTAATAAAACAGTTTCTAGGTACTGTAGTACCTTCTGGAGATAACTTTTTTGCTGCATTAAATTCAGCCGTATTTACAGATGGGTCATTTTGTTATATCCCAAAAAATTTAAAATGCCCATTAGAATTATCAACATATTTCCGTATCAATAATAAAGAAGCAGGACAATTTGAACGTACCCTAATCGTAGCAGAAGAAGGAAGTTATGTTAGTTATCTAGAAGGGTGTACAGCCCCGCAATATGACACGAATCAATTACACGCCGCTATTGTAGAGTTAATTGCTTTAAAAAATGCAGAAATAAAATACTCAACAGTCCAAAATTGGTATGCAGGTGACAAAAATGGAATCGGTGGAATTTATAACTTTGTTACTAAACGTGGTTTATGTATAGGGGAAAACTCGAAAATATCTTGGACACAAGTTGAAACAGGATCTGCTATTACTTGGAAATACCCTAGTTGTGTTTTAATTGGTAATCAATCCCAAGGAGAATTCTATTCAGTAGCTTTAACAACTAATATGCAGCAAGCTGATACAGGTACTAAAATGATCCATGTTGGGTCTAATACAAAAAGCCAAATAATCTCCAAAGGAATATCTAGTGGTTTTTCAAAAAATAGTTATCGTGGATTAGTTAAAATCGGTACAAAAGCTTTAAATAGTAGAAATTTTTCTCAATGTGATTCACTTTTGTTTGGTGCAGATGCTCAAGCAAATACTTTCCCTTACATACAGGTACAAAATTCAACTTCTAAAATAGAACATGAAGCTTCCACTTCGAAAGTTGGGGAAGAGCAGCTTTTTTATTTATTACAGCGTGGTATTAATGCCGAAGATGCGGTTACGTTAATACTAACTGGTTTTTGTAAAGTTGTTTTTGATGAGTTACCTATTGAGTTTGCTTCAGAAGTTGAGCATTTATTACGTATAAAATTAGAAGGGAGCGTAGGATGATCCAAAATAATAAAGTCCCACTTTTAGAAATTAAAAATTTACATGCAAATATTGATGGCAATAAAATTTTAAAAGGAGTTGAGTTATGTATTTTTGAGGGAGAAATACATGCTATAATGGGGACAAATGGTTCTGGGAAGAGTACTCTTTCAAAAGTAATTGCCGGTCACCCATCTTATGAGGTAACCGAAGGAGAAATTTTATTTCAAGGACAAAACATTTGTGACTTAGACCCAGATTTACGCTCCCATTTAGGTTTATTTTTAGCATTCCAGTACCCAGTAGAGATTGCGGGAGTAGATAATCAAGAATTTCTTCAAGCAATTTATAATGCAAAACAAGTCTCAATGGATTTACCAAAAGCAAACCCCTTGTTTTTTTATGAATTGTTAAGAGAAAAATTAAAAATGGTCAAATTAGATGAAAGCTTTATTTCTAGAAATGTAAATGAAGGGTTTTCAGGAGGAGAGAAAAAACGAAATGAAATTCTACAATTTGCTTTATTGGATTCAAAATTAGGGATCCTTGATGAGACAGATTCAGGTCTAGATATTGATGCACTGAAGTCTATCTCTGAAACAATTAATACACTAATGGAAAATAAAAGTAAAAGTGTTGTTCTGATTACACACTATAAAAGATTATTAGAATATATACGACCAGACTTTATTCATGTTATGCAAGATGGACAAATTATTAAAACAGGTGATGCTAGTCTAGCGAATTTATTGGAAGAAAAAGGTTACGACTGGTTAAAGCCTGTCGTTAACTAGAAATAAAAAACTATTTCTAAATCCACAAAACACGAATATATTTAGTAATAGATATATATTTTGGTATTTAGTTAAATCTTTAAAATGGAAGATTTAACCAAATATCAAAGGATAACATTAGAGCCTATTAAAAAAAACCCCAGATAAACTCAAATAAAAAACTTAAATAACATAGTTTTAATTTGATATACCTTATATTGTCAAGCTATGACCAATTAAGTAAATTGAATGTATAATAAATCGTTAGTTACAACAAACATAATTCCTCAGTAGCTCAGTGGTAGAGCAATCGGCTGTTAACCGATTGGTCGTAGGTTCAAATCCTACCTGGGGAGCTTCTTTAATTATTGAATTATTCAATTTATTCCTTAGAGTAGGCAACGATTATAGAATACTTGGGAAAGAAAAAATATTATTTAGATAGATATCTTAACCATTATAAGAACACTAAAAAAGTTTTAAGTATTTTATAACAAAAATAAATTAGCTGATTAGGTAAGTCTGATATTAATCATTTTATTTAAAATTTTTCTATTATCTACTTTATTATTCCTTGCAGTTAATACTTAGTAATTAACGTATGACTATTGCAATTGGACAAACAGAGCGTAGTGGGTTATTTGACCTTGTAGATGACTGGTTAAAAAGAGATCGTTTTGTTTTTGTAGGCTGGTCAGGTTTACTTCTGTTTCCTTGTGCTTATTTATCACTTGGGGGCTGGTTTACTGGAACAACTTTTGTTACTTCATGGTACACACATGGGTTAGCAACTTCGTATTTAGAAGGCTGTAATTTCTTAACTGCGGCAGTTTCAACACCATCTAATAGTATGGGACATTCCCTTTTACTTTTATGGGGACCAGAAGCTCAGGGTAATTTCACACGTTGGTTCCAAATTGGTGGTCTGTGGGCTTTTATAGCACTACATGGATCATTTGCACTAATTGGGTTTTGCTTACGTCAGTTTGAAATTGCTCGTTTAGTTGGGATTCGTCCTTATAATGCGATAGCTTTTTCTGGACCGATTTCGGTTTTTGTTTCTGTTTTCTTATTATACCCATTAGGACAAGCGAGTTGGTTTTTTGCTCCAAGTTTTGGGGTAGCGGCGATATTCCGTTTTTTATTATTTTTACAAGGGTTCCATAACTGGACATTAAACCCATTCCATATGATGGGTGTAGCTGGTATCTTAGGTGGTGCATTATTATGTGCTATCCATGGTGCTACTGTAGAGAATACTTTATTTGAAGATGGAGATGCTGCGAATACTTTCCGTGCATTTACACCAACACAATCAGAAGAAACTTATTCTATGGTAACAGCAAACCGTTTTTGGTCACAAATTTTTGGAGTAGCTTTCTCAAACAAGCGTTGGTTACATTTCTTTATGCTTTTTGTACCTGTAACAGGTTTATGGACAAGCGCTATCGGGATTGTAGGACTTGCTCTTAATTTAAGAGCTTATGATTTTGTATCACAAGAGCTTCGTGCTGCTGAAGATCCAGAATTTGAAACATTCTATACTAAAAATATTTTATTAAACGAAGGTATCCGTGCTTGGATGGCTGCACAAGATCAGCCACATGAAAACTTTGTATTCCCTGAGGAGGTTCTACCACGTGGAAACGCCCTTTAATATTGTAGCAGGTAGAGACATTGAATCTACAGGTTTTGCTTGGTGGTCTGGTAATGCTCGTCTTATTAACGTATCTGGTAAATTATTAGGTGCACATGTAGCCCATGCAGGTATCATGGTTTTTTGGACAGGTGCGATGACGTTATTTGAAGTTTCTCATTTCATCCCTGAAAAACCTTTATACGAACAAGGTTTTATTTTAATCCCTCATTTAGCAACTTTAGGTTGGGGTGTAGGCCCTGGTGGAGAAATTGTAAGCACTTACCCATACTTTGTGGTTGGAGTTGTACATTTAGTTTCTTCAGCTGTACTAGGTTTTGGTGGTATTTACCATTCATTAATTGGTCCAGACACACTAGAAGAATCATTCCCGTTTTTTGGTTACGATTGGCGTGATAAAAATAAAATGACTTCTATCTTAGGAATCCATTTAATCTTTCTTGGTTTAGGTGCTTTACTATTTGCTTTCCGAGCTATGCCAGGTAACCTATTTAGCTATGGGTTATATGATACTTGGGCACCAGGTGGTGGAGATGTTAGGTTTATTGATAACCCAACTATAAACCCTTTTATTATTTTTGGATATGTATTCAAATCACCATTTGGTGGTGATGGTTGGATTGCTTCAATTGATAATATGGAAGATCTTGTAGGTGGCCATATATGGGTTGGTGCGCTTTGTGTTATTGGTGGTGTATTCCATATCGTAACTAAGCCATTTGCCTGGGCACGTAGAGCATTTGTTTGGTCTGGGGAAGCTTATTTATCTTATAGTTTAGCTGCTCTATCTATTATGGGTATAACTGCTTCTATTTTTGTATGGTATAACAATACTGCTTACCCAAGTGAATTTTTTGGTCCTACTGGTCCAGAAGCTTCTCAAGCCCAAGCATTTACTTTCTTAGTAAGAGATCAACGATTAGGTGCAAATATTGCTTCGGCACAAGGACCTACTGGTTTAGGAAAATATTTAATGAGATCACCTAGTGGTGAGATCATATTTGGTGGTGAAACAATGCGTTTTTGGGATTTACGTGCTCCATGGGTAGAACCTTTACGTGGTCCTAATGGTTTAGATATTAACAAAATCAGAAATGATATCCAACCTTGGCAAGAACGTCGAGCAGCGGAATATATGACTCATGCTCCATTAGGGTCTTTAAATTCTGTTGGTGGTGTAGCTACTGAAATAAATTCTGTAAACTATGTATCACCCCGTTCTTGGTTAACTACGTCTCACTTTTTCTTAGGTTTCTTCTTATTAGTTGGTCATTGGTGGCATTCTGGTCGTTCAAGAGCTGCTGCTGCAGGTTTTGAAAAAGGTATAAACCGACAAACAGAGGCTGTACTTTCAATGCGTCCAATTGATTAATCTAATTTTTATTTCTTATAATAATAATTAAAGCTAAGTATAAGGAAATTTATTAAGTTTTCTATACCCAACTTTAATTATTGTTCAACATTATAATTATAAATGTTAAAAAACTTTACCCATTCCTATTAATATAAAAATGGGTAAAGTTTTTTAACAATAATTTTTACTTCATTTATCTCATTATCTTCATTAACATAACCCTTTGATGTAAGTGTCCCTTCAATTATTAAATAATCTTGTGTTTTATAATATTTTACAAAATCACCTTTATAATCACCCCAAAGTAAAAGCGTCAATTCATTTCTAGAATTTTTTTGTCGAGGAGCTGGAAATTTTACTTTTATTTCCATAGCTTGGCATTCCTTATAAATTAAATGGACTGGTTTTTCAATAACTTTTACAACAAAAATAGCATGATTCATATTATCGTAATTAAATTATAGAAGTTTGGGTTTTTTTTATTTGACTAGCATTTAATTTTTCTAAAAGAGTAAGCATCATTTCAAAGTATTCTCGGAAATAAAAATCTAACTCTAATACTTCTTTTTTATTAATATCTAATGAGTCATAGGTTTCTTGAATTGAAGATGCAAAATTTTGAGTATTATTTATTACTTCAATAAATGCTAAACGATCACTAATTTTAAGACTCCACTCAAAAAACCCTGTTATTTGTCTAAAAACTTTTAAAAGAAATACAGGAACCGTTTGAGTTTTTGCCTTTTGACCAGACAGCTTTTCACAAAGCTCAATAATTTCCTCTGATTTCCAAGCTTGAGAGCTTCCAGTAGCAAATATTTTATTTTCTGTTTCTTTAATGGATAAACTTTTTATACAAAAAAATGCAGCATCTTGAGTATCTATATAAGCAATTGTTGGTGATTCTAATGTAACTAAAATAGATTTTTGTTCTAAAATAGGTATTGCATATTGATAGATAAGTCCTTGAAAAAAGCCAGCGTATTTAAAAATAGTAAATGGGATTGTTGAACTTTTTATAAACTTTTCTATCCTATATTTCATTTGCATTAAAGTTATATAAGGATACTTCTCCGAATTCAAAATGGATAAGAATATAAAGCGTTTTAGTTGAGCATATTTTGATAATTCGATTACAATTAATTTACCATACCAGTCTACATGTATTAATTCAGTATTATCTTCAGGTTTTGTAGTCGATGCATCAATTATAGCTGTCACACCTTGAAAGGAAAGTGGTAAAGTTTCTGGTATTGTTAAATCACCATAAACTAACTCAGCACCCCATTCTTTTAAAAAATTGGCCGCTCTTTTGTTACGAACAATACAACGAACTTGAAAACCATTTTCTAAAGCTTTCCTAACAATTTGTCGGCCTAAGGTTCCGGTTCCTCCAAGAATAAGTAGTGTCATAAATAGGTTATTTTTTTGTAAATTTTTAAGACTTGTGTCAGATATAAGATAGAGTTATAGTATAATACTATATTACTCTCTATATAACAAAATATAAAAGTCTATACTTTTTATACTTTACTATATAACCATTTGTAGAATTCAATATAAATATCGATTTTTATTTTATATATTATAAACTATATGCTATAGGAAAACAAATTAGTTCTAAATACGATTATATTGTAGAATTAATTTGTTTTCTAGTTTTTTTTGATTAAACTAGAAACTAAATGTTTACTTTTTTAATCATCTTGGTTTCAGAACAAAATTTTTATTAAGAAGAGTGTCAATAAAATAAATAAATAAATAAAAGGGTTGATAAATGGTTTTTTGGGATAATTTATTACGTTATCCAAGATTTTTTATATCTTCAATGCTAGGATTAATTTTAATATTATTAACACCTATTATTGAACAGTTGAAAAAGTTTAATGATAAGAAAATAATATTTTTTTTTTTAATAAGTATTTTAATTACTTTATTTTGCATTTTAAAAGGAATGCTAAGTATAGAGTAAATTAATTTATTACACTTACTTTATTATTATATTTAAAAATAATTAATTTATGACAACCCAACAATTTTTTAACTTAATGCCCTACTATGGGGAAAACTCTGAACCAGAATTAAAATCAAAAGAAATAGAACCAACAGAAAAAGTAGAACAACAAATATATTATTTTTCAAAAAGCCCTTTTCGAAATACTCAAATGAAATATTCGAAGAAGGATTATTTTAAAAGGCGTAGTTCACGACGCGGGGAATTAGACCGTAATCAAAGATTGCAGTCAACTACCCTTGGTATGCCAAATACGCCTGAAAAAATTTATTATAACCAAAATTCAAGTATTATAGAAAAGAAAAATATAAAAAAAGTGGATCTTTTTAAAGATATCCAAGAAATTGAAGAGAAAAGTTTATATCTTCATACTGGAGCATTTGCTCTTTTTGACACATTAGTCCGCAGTGAAATCCATTCAGTTTTTGGGTACCCTGGAGGAGCTATATTACCTATTTATGATGAATTATTTTTTTGGGAAGACAAAAAATTTATCAAACATTATCTTGTAAGGCATGAACAAGCTGCAACACATGCTGCAGATGGCTTTAGTAGATCTAGTGGACAAGTTGGTGTTTGTTTTGCCACATCAGGGCCAGGTGCAACTAATTTAGTTACTGGTATTGCAACCGCTTACTTAGACTCAATCCCAATGATAGTTCTAACGGGGCAAGTAGGAACCCAATTCCTTGGGACTGATGCTTTTCAAGAAATTGATATTTATGGAATAACTTTATCTCTAGTTAAACATTCTTATGTTGTTCTGGAATCTAGGTTTATGGCTCAAATTCTTGCAGAAGCAATATACGTCTCTCAAAATGGAAGACCTGGTCCAGTTTTAATTGATATACCAAAAAATGTAGGGTTAGAAAAAATAAAAAGGTTTATCCCATGCTATGCAACAACTGTACATAAAGTCTTAGGTTGGAGATATAAATTTAAGAACCAAACTGACAAAATAAGAATGGCCTTACAAAGGCTGTCAGAATCTTCAAGACCGTTATTATACATTGGTGGTGGAGTTGTAAGCTCACAAGCAGGGCGTCAATTAGCTCGGTTTGCTTATCGCTATCAAATTCCTGTTACAACAACTTTAACAGGAAAAGGAGCATTCAATGAAAATAATAGATTATCTTTGGGCATGTTAGGTATGCATGGTACTGTGTATGCCAATTTTTCAGTAGCAAATTGTGATCTATTAATTGCGGTTGGTGCTAGATTTGATGATAGAGTTACTGGGAAATTGCAAGATTTTGCCTGTAAAGCTTTTATTATCCATATTGATGTTGATGAGGCAGAAATTGGTAAAAATAAAAATGTTGGTATTGGTATTGTAGGTGATATTAAAAAAATCTTAACAAAGTTTCTTCTATTGATGGATCGACCAGAACATAGATGGCTTAAGAAACCTCTTCGTAAAGAATTTAAAAAATGGTATAAAAAGACTATAGAATGGAAGCAGGAATTCCCATTACTACCAATCCCGGGAGATTATTCATTATTGCCGAAAACGGTTGATGATGTTTTATTACCTCAAACTGTTATTAAAACATTAACAGATATTAGACCTTATGCAATAATTACTACAGATGTTGGGCAACACCAAATGTGGGCTGCACAGTATACAAAATGTAAACGACGTAAATGGTTATCTAGTGCTGGTTTAGGTACGATGGGGTTTGGCTTACCTGCTGCTATTGGTGCAGCTGTGGCTTACCCAAAAGAAGATATTATTTGTATTACTGGGGACTCTAGTTTCCAAATGAATTTACAAGAATTAGGAACAATTTCTAAATATAAGTTACGAATTAAAATTATTATTATTAATAATCATTGGCAAGGAATGGTACGTCAATGGCAAGAAACATTTTACGAAAGTCGATATTCTCACTCTAATATGGTAGAAGGAGCACCAAAATTTGATGTACTTGCAAATGCCTATGGTATTAAAAGTATGTATACTGAACGCCAATCGGAAATATGGCCCACATTACGCGATACCTTAGAGGGGCCTGAACCTGTCTTACTTGAATGTAATGTGCTAGAAGATGAGAATTGTTACCCTATGGTTGAACCTTCAAAATCAAATAGTGAAATGGCTTTATCAAGAAAACTTTCAACAACAATAGAAGGTTTAGTTATAGATAAAGAGGAAGAAGCAAAAAAAATAAACTAGAGCTAGGAACAAAAAGAGAGGGTAAGCCTCTCTTTTTATTTATAACAAAATAAATATTTACTTTAATTTTTACGCAAGTCTTGAGTAGTACTCAATAACTAGCATATCATTGATTTTAAACCTAAGATCTTTACGTTTTACTAAATTCAGTATTTTACCTGTTAATAATTTTTGATCAAATTCTAAGTGACTATTTAAAACATTATCATTTGAAGTTGCGTTTTCCCCTTGGTTTAAATTGGATTTGATTAAAGCTATTGCTTTAGGTTTTGCAGAGAAACTAATAGAATCATTTGGTCGACACTGGAAACTAGGTATATTAACTCTTTTTTTATTTATTAGTACATGCCCGTGGTTAACAATTTGTCTTGCGGCAGGGATTGTTGGAGCTAATCCTAAACGAAAAATGATATTATCTAGTCGCATTTCTAAAAGTTGCATTAATAAAAAACCTGTTAAACCCTTTCTTCGTCTTGCTTCCCTAACATATCTTAATAATTGTGATTCAGTTACCCCATAATTATAGCGTAATTTTTGTTTTTCATTCAATCTAATTTTATAAGCTGATGCTTTTGGGGTTTTCTGGTCACCTGTTTCTTTTCCTTGTGCATTATGCTTTTTTAGTACTACTTTTCTTGTTAAACCTGGTAAGTCACCAAATCTTTTAATGATTTTTAAACGCGGGCCTCTATAACGTACCATTTTAATTATATTGATGTTTTTAAATTTAAATCAATTTACTAATAAACTTAAAAGAATTATAAATAGTTGGGTTAAAAATTGTTTCTTATATTATGAAATAGTAAGGTAATGTATTATATTCATATAGGGCTTGTAGCTCAGTGGACTAGAGCGCGTGGCTACGAACCACGGTGTCGGGGGTTCGAATCCCTCCTAGCTCAGAGAATATTATAGATTGATTTATGGATCCTTTTTGGGGTATAGCCAAGTGGTAAGGCAGTGGACTTTGACTCCGCCATTCGTAGGTTCGAATCCTCCTACCCCAGTTCTTTTTATTCGGATTAAATGAAATTAAAATTCTGTAATGTTTTAATAGAAGTTAAAATTTCTGAAGAAACCGTTTCATTGTACTTTGTTTTGTTAATACTTAAAAAAAAGCTCTTTTGAAGCTGCTGTTTTAAATCATTATTAAAAACCTTTGCGGTTATTCTTCGTTTACCTTTGTTTATATAGTACAATAGATTCTCTTTCGTTGTATCAACGGTTGGTTTATTTTGTAATTGTATATTTAATTGTTTATTTGAAAATACATTGCAGTAAGTTAAAAATAATATGATATTTGTATTAGGAGTTTTAAGACTTTCGTCTGTAGTAAATGTAAGTTTTTTATTAGGGTATTCTATTTTATCAATTAAAAATTCGAAAAAAATGGGATCCAAATCTTTAATTAATAAAAGAATTTGTAGGGTTTTTCTATTTTTATTTATCATCTACTAAAACCTGATATAAAATTTAAACATGGATATTTTTAGACTATAAAAATAGTCGATAGACTATTTTTATGACTAAAAATTAAAATTAAAATTTAGCCAAAAGTTCAAACTTGAATTTTGAGCTATCTTTTATTAATTTTGTTATGCTCTCGACTTCGTTAACATTTAATAACCAATAATTTATAATCTCAGTATAAGCATTTAATATATCAATTGAATCATCTTTTGACATCCAAGGCTTATAGGATAATTCTTCTTTTAATAATTGCCACCCATTCTCTCTAGGCCAAAAAAAAAAGGTAGTTATGGGTAATGTACGATTATTTTGGAGTTTTTTATCTACAGCTAATCCTAAATAGTTTTTGCTCCAAAGAATCTTAAAGACATAGACACTCTTATTTAACATCAATAAATTACCTATATTTTATATTATTTTTCTTTAAAACCCAGAAGACTTTCTTAATAAATTTTTAACAACTTCTGTGGGTTGAACACCATTCGCTAGTCTAAGAATTGTTCGCTCACGATTAATATGAAAAGTTTTATCCATCGGGTTATAAAAACCCAATTCCTCTAATACTTTCCCATCTCTTTTTGTTCTAACATCCATTACCACAATTCTATAAAAAGGTTGTTTTTTACGGCCACCACGTTTAAATCGTATTTTTAACATTTCTAATATAAGTTTTATTATAATATATTTAATTTCTCTTTCTAAAAAATGGGAGGTTCTGTAAAAGTAATAGACTCTAATGTTCTTATTATCCACTCAAGGAAAATAAATGCACACATGGAAGACATATCCATACCCAGTACAGTAGGTACTATGTCATCAAATTCTTTTAAGAAAAAATCTGTAGCGTGTAATAATGAATACATTGGGTGAATATAAGGATTAATATTTGGAAACCATTGTATTGATAAACGTAAAGTTAAAATCCAATAATACTGCCTTAGTCCTGCCACCATAGCCGTTACCAAAAGATTTAACATTTCTGCTCTTGTATAATCATTTGGGTTAAGTGACGGCCATTCGAATGATGCTACTACCATTAACATTAAGGTGTCTGTCATAACATTTATATTAATTTATTTTTATTATTTAATAAGAACTTAAGGAAAACAAACCTAAAAACTATTTAATAATCTTACCTACATTCATTATAGATTCAATATATAAATTGTGTCAATTTTTAATACTCCGAGAAAAGCTTTTTTTGTTTTCCCAAATTATAAGAAACGTGTTATTATAATTATCATAATTTTAATGGCAATTTTTTATATAACCCTGATATTTGATATTACTTTACTATGAACAATAATTATAAAAAATCTAATGATTACGAATCTAGATGGGGATTTTACTTAGTTAGTGAAGTTTTGAATGGTCGTGTAGCAATGGTTGCCTTAGTAATAATAATATTAATTGAAATTTTTACTAAAAGCACATTATTAAGTATATTATCAACTTTAATTAGTTAAGAATCAACCTATTAAACTCAATAAATTTTTTAGGTTCTACCCAAAATTGACGACCACTGGCTTCTATAATTGCGTATTCCATTGAATAAAAATTATATAACCCTAAGTAATAGTTTTTCAAATTTCTTGATACTATTCTGTTTTATTTTTTTAATTATAATTCAAACATAAAAGTCCT